TATACAATACACCATATTAGGTTAGGATTTTACCGATTGAATCCAATCAAGTGTAATCAGATTTTGGTGCAACAAAAAATAAAATAAAAAAAAAAAAAATAAGAAGTAGTAGGGTATGGAAAAGATACAAAATCAATCAAAAAAAGAAGGTGGGTAGAAATACTTATTAGATACCGCAGCCAATGGTATCTAATAAGTTCTACCTACTATTGGATTTGAACCAATGACTCCTGCCGTATGAAAGCAATACTCTAACCGCTGGGTTAAGTAGGTCATTTATTATCATAAAAAAAAAAAAAAGGAACCCGTCACATTGATAGATTATAGATGGAATCTTATTTCTAAGCAATACCCTTGACAGGAAATAGATCAGAGAGCTATCATGTCAGATTATGCAATACTCACCTTGCCTTGACAAGAATTTATATAATGATAAAATATTTATCACAAACACAAGGGCCATAGCTCAGTTGGTAGAGCACCTCGTTTACACGCGCGCCAATGTTTTTTCAGAGGAGTCCATCATATAATCAACAGAATTTATCTTAGTAAAAAGTCGACGTCTTACTCCCATGTATTCTAAGGAACAAGAGAACAATAGCCTGACAATATAGTTGGTTGGTCCAATTGAGGTTCCAATTTAGGCGCCAAGAAATAGAACCCATTATTGATTTGATAATTGATAAGGTGAATATCCAGTCCATTCAATGCTAGGCATAATGAGTATAAGTACCTCAAAAAAATCTCTTTTTGTCCTATGAACTTGAAGGTGTATGAAGTTTCATATTTGATGCTTTGGGCAGAGCGCTAGAGACTCCATTTAACTTAGGTTGATATAGGCCGAAGGCAGACCTACGTCAAGATAACTCTTTTTTGAAACACTTTGGTATTGCTACTGAATAAAAATAAAGAGTCAGAGCACGCGGAGCCATCTCGTTATCTTTCTGTTAAGAAAAAGGATGGCAGACTCGCTGATATTTATATCAGTTGATGAAAGAGCCCAATGCAAAAAAAAAAATGCACGTTGGGTCTTTGAAACAGTTCGAATCATTTCGATAATAATCAGTTTGATCTGTTTTACCGAGAAGGTCTACGGTTCGAGTCCGTATAGCCCTAATTTTTTTTTTAATTTTTAATTAAGTAAATTTCCAATTTTTAATTAATATTAATTAATGTAAATTTCCAATTAATTTATAATTTAATCTTTTTTTTTTTTTACTTTTACATATACTTTACATATACATAGTAGAGTTTTTTATTTCTTCATTATTATTTGTTGTTTGTCGCTGGACGGTTGGTTGTTCCATTGAAATAGAATCATTCCCACATTCTCGCTCACAGGAATCGTTCGGAACATGAAACTCAAATAAATTTCAATGGAACCAATCGACTGATATTTTCCAAATTTAGGATAAGCAAACCCATTCTTTTTCATTTTCATTAATTTTCCTGAGTGAATTACATAGCTAAAAAAATGTCCCTTTTCCTATCCATGATCAAATAGTTAGTATACCTTTCTTTGGTATACCTAAAGAAATAGTTATTTTTTAAGGTAAGATCATGACATGAGCCCGGATAATATACTCAAACTCAATTGCTCATGATTCAAAAGGCAATAAAATTTGGGATCCGTTTGCACTTAGACGAGTTAGGAACCCCGAACTTATTCACTTCACTTTTTGCGAAAGAGCAACCCAACTCATTGTTTCAGAGAGAATGAATTGATCCTAAATCCCCACCTATTTTTGGTTTTGGGTATAGGAACCTATGCGTTGTTATATGTAAGGGCTCCTCGCAATTCAACGCATTGAATACAATAAGTCTCGTACTGGGAGATATAATAAAATAAATGCCCTCTGTTGTTATATTGTTATATTTGTTATATATTTATATATATAAATATTTATATATATAAATATTATTATATATATATATTTATATATATATATTTATTAATATTATTATTAATATTATTATATATTTAATATATAAAATTTATAGATATTTTTTCATCCTTTTTTTTTTTAGTTTAAGATAAAATAAAAAAAAATGAATTAAATTTTAGAGAATTCTAAATATTAAGTGTAATGTAAATAGTATTTTATATTCGACAAATCTTAAAATGAGACCCGGTCCCAGCAAACAAAAAAATGGGTGGTTCAATCCAAATAAACTTTATAGGTATTTCGAAAGTTATGGATGAATTCACAATTCCAATTCGAATCGACTAATCTTACTATATTTTTAATTTTTATATTTTGCACATTCATCATTCATAGGAGTGCTTCTATGTTTCTGCTTCACGAATATGATATTTTCTGGACATTTCTAATAATATCAAGTGTTATTCCTATTTTGGCATTTATAATTTCCGGAGTTTTGGCCCCAATTAACGAAGGGCCAGAAAAACTTTGTAGTTATGAATCGGGTATAGAACCAATGGGCAATGCTTGGTTACAATTCCGAATCCGTTATTATATGTTTGCACTAGTTTTTGTTG